TAGATAGTTTTCATAAAAAAATAATAGGATTTGTATATTGGATAATTAAAAAAAGAAGGCTTTTTCCTCTCTTAAGTTCAAAATAAAATTAACCCAATATGTTTGATCTTTGTGAGAACCATGCGAATCCAGTAGTGCGGGGATTCGCATGGTTCTCACTGGTTCATATAAAGTTTTTTTATATACAAACAACATATTCTATTTATATTTTAAAATTAGCAAGAACCTTTCTTGAATTCAATTAGATGTTAACGTAAATGAACCATAACTATGTAGCCCTATTCCTAATAGATTGACCCCAAAATAGCATATCCAAATTATAAGAAAGCCCATAGACGCCACAATTGCGGAAACTTCAACCTGTAAATTTCTATTGGTTCTAGTATGTAAATAAACCGCAAATACGATCCAAGTAATAAATGCCCAAGTTTCCTTTGGGTCCCAATTCCAATAGGACCCCCATGCTTCATTAGCCCATACTGCTCCTGAAAGAATACCTATAGTTAAAAAGAGAAAACCTAGACTAATCACACGATAACTCCAATAATCCAACTGGTGAATCAATTGGTACCTGTAATAATTGTTAGCAGAAAAAAAAGAAGCATTTCCTAAAAAATTGTTTCTTTCATTTATGTATTGTATTTCACCAAAGGAAAGTTCTTCGTTTAGTTTTAATAAAAAAGTATTCCTATTACAAAAAAAATTTATGTTTTTTAGAAATGTAAGGACCAGAAGTGCTACTGATAATAATGATCCACATAAAAGAGCTGCATAGCCCAATATCATCATACTTACGTGCATTATTAACCACTCGGATTGGAGAGCGGGTACTAATATTGCGGATTGATGTATTTCAGTTAAAAGACCCGAAGTAGCAAAGCCTTGGGTAAAAATAACACTTGACGCAGTTATTTTGCTTAAATGGCTTTTTTTTTTTTTGAAATATGGAACTATATGAATAACCGATAAACTCCAAGAAAGAAAGATTAATGATTCATATAAATCACTTAGTGGGAAATGCCCCGAATAAATCCAACGAGTGGCTAATAATACGGTTATACATAAAAAAGTAGCTATCATTCCCTTTTCTAACGAATTATTTAGTTTTATTATTTCATCGATTAATAAAGTTATCAAATGAATTGTAATTACAATGGAAACGATCGAAAAGGAAATATGAGTTAATATATGCTCTAAAGTTGAAAATATCATAAAAATTTTAAAAAGGAGGAATCCTGAAATATAAATCAGGAGTTGAATTAATTCTAGAATTTCTAATAGAATTTCTAGAATTTATAATATATTGTATCTATTTTCGAAGAGAAGGTCTGCCGCCACTCGGACTCGAACCGAGATGCTCTCGCACTGCTTCCTAAGAGCAGCGTGTCTACCGATTTCACCATAGCGGCTTGTTCGAATTCATAATAGCCTATTCATAGTCAATCGTCGAGATTTAAGGAGTCAACTAAATGAAATCTTTTTAATCAAAATGAAAATGGATGAATAAAACTTTGTTCAAATACAAATTCGAAGGTTCATTATTCATTATTATGGGGTATGGGTTTTATTTACCGTAGTGCTTTGGTGTAGTTTATGCTATTCTATAACTCAATAGAATCGAACTATTGAAACTATAAACTTCAACCCTCTAGTTATTGATAGAACTACAAAAGATTTCTTTATTTTTTTTCAGAAACGATTTATCATTTATATTTATATTATTTCCTAAAAGTGAAAAAATTTATTTTACCAATGAACAAAAAAACAAGACCCCTTTTTATTACTCAAAACTTGCACATTAATTCGGACTAAAAATTCCAGGTTTTTGTCGGTTGGGTTGAAAGAGACATATATATGGGAAATTTATATATTCTAATAGATTAATTCAGAGAAATAAATAAGAAGTCAGAAAGTTACACAAAAAATTTTCAAAATAAATGAATAAATTAATTTCAATGATGTATTAATTTTAACGAAGGATCTCTTTTTTACCCTTCTTCAATATATATATGAATATATATATTTGTTTTATTCTATATATAGAAAAACGTCGATTCTTGTAATTGTGAGAAATAGGTTGATGGGGAAAAAAGACTCCCCCATCTCCAAAAACAAGAAAATATACTAACAAAGGCTCAAGTTTTGTATCTTGTCTTTATTCTTTTTTCAAAAGCTTTTTATAATTTACTAACCCCTAAATCGAAGAATTATTATTATATTATACATATCCTAATAGCGAAGCTAGTTCGAGTTCATATTGATTAGCCACAAACAATAGGTTTGTTGATTTCTTATTAAGAATAAAATGGGCCTATTTTTATATTCGGATTATTCCAATGTTTTATTTTATGACTTTTTTTGTCGCACAAAAAAACTTTTTGAGTTTCCGGTAGAAAGAGATTTACCTAATGACAACGCTTTGAAGGCTGCCCAATATCCCTTCCCTTTCCAAAGATTTTTACGAATACGCTTTTTTGATATAGAAGTACGTTTTTTTGGAACTGCCATTTAAAAATTAAGAGGTTACTCGTTGTTATAGTTGGATGTGAAAGACATCTATTGGTCAAAACGAATATATTCATTATCTAGTTATTTTCTAGATAATAATTAGATAATATAATATATATTATCTAGAGAAAACAAAAAAATATATATATATAGATAAAAAATATGCGAAAATCGTACAAAATCTTACTATAAAAATAGAATTTAATAATTTTATTTTTTTATACAAAAAATAGACCGAAGTATTTAAGAACGCTTTAAGAACCCATTGCCTAATGAAAACTTTAATTTTTTCTATTAATTGGTCAAACTTGAGTAAAGAATACTTCGAAATTACATTTTAAAATTCGAATCAAACTAGTAATTAAAGTAATGAATCTATTAAAAGATACACGTTTTGTTAAAAAAAATCTTCGTTCTTTTTTTATTAAATTTGATTTTATTTTACCTCCTTTTTTGATAAATAAAAAAAATCTTATAGAAAATATAAAATGTTAGATATTATAGCGTTTCCTATAAATGTTTTTTTTATTTAAACGGAAACTAATCAATAAGTTTCATACTGAAACTAGTTAATGATTTGGAACAAACTGACTAAAAGGCGAGATTCGTACAAAAATTGTACCTTAGTTAATCCTATGATTCATATCGATTCATATCAGATTTGTTTTTAGTGTAATTTTTTATTATTACTTTATGAATATAAAGTGATTTAATAATAATGAAATTTTGTATTTTCGTTATTTTAAGAAAAATCTTAGTTAATAACTAAATTCGCTTTTTATGAGCAAGTAGGTCATATCATTTGCCCAATTGGAACTTCTTTCTTTTAATATTAAAAGTGTTTTGGAAAGACCCAGATAATATATAAAATTCGAAAAAAATCTTTAAGTTAGTACATCTCTTGATTTTTTTATTGACCCCTTTTGTTTTGAAATTGAAAGGGGGTAGGATCCGGTAAATCGGAAACAATCAATTAAGAATAAAAAAGTTTTTTATGGAACAGACATATCAATATTCGTGGATAATACCTTTCCTTCCACTTCCAGTTCCTATGTTAATAGGAGCGGGACTTCTTCTTTTTCCGTCGGCAACAAAAAGTCTTCGCCGTATGTGGGCTTTTCAAAGTGTTTTTTTGTTAAGTATAGTCATGATTTTTTCGATCAATATGTTTATTCAGCAAATAAATGGCAGTTCTATCTATCAATATGTATGGTCTTGGATCATTAATAATGATTTTTCTTTAGAATTCGGTTACTTGATCGACCCGCTTACTTCTATTATGTCAATATTAATCACTACTATTGGAATTATGGTTCTTATTTATAGTGATAATTATATGTCGTATGATCAAGGATATTTGAGATTTTTTGCTTATATGAGTTTTTTCAGTACTTCTATGTTAGGATTAGTTACTAGTTCGAATTTGATACAAATTTATATTTTTTGGGAATTGGTAGGAATGTGTTCATATCTATTAATAGGGTTTTGGTTCACACGGCCTGTTGCTGCAAATGCTTGCCAAAAGGCATTTGTAACTAATCGTGTTGGGGATTTTGGTTTATTATTAGGAATTTTAGGTTTTTATTGGATAACAGGGAGTTTCGAATTTCGAGATTTATTCAAAATATTCAATAACTTGATTTCGAATAATCATAATGAAGTCAATTTTTTATTTGTTACTTTCTGTGCCGTTCTATTATTTGCCGGTGCGGTTGCTAAATCTGCACAATTTCCCCTTCATGTATGGTTACCGGATGCCATGGAGGGGCCTACTCCTATTTCGGCTCTTATACATGCTGCTACTATGGTAGCTGCGGGCATTTTTCTTGTAGCTCGGCTTATTCCTCTTTTCATAGTCCTCCCTCACATAATGAATTTCATCTCTTTGGTAGGAGTAATAACAATATTATTCGGGGCTACTTTTGCCCTTGCTCAAAAAGACATTAAGAGAGGTTTAGCCTATTCCACAATGTCTCAATTAGGTTATATGATGTTAGCTCTAGGTATGGGGTCTTATCGAAGTGCTTTATTTCATTTGATTACTCATGCTTATTCGAAAGCATTATTATTTTTAGGATCTGGATCCGTTATTCATTCAATGGAAACTATTGTTGGATATTCTCCAAATAAAAGTCAGAATATGGTTTATATGGGGGGTTTAACAAAACATATCCCAATTACCAAAACCGCTTTTTTATTAGGTACACTTTCTCTTTGTGGTATTCCGCCTCTTGCTTGTTTTTGGTCCAAAGATGAAATTCTTAATGATACTTGGTTGTATTCACCAATTTTCGCAATAATAGCTTGGTTTACAGCGGGATTAACCGCATTTTATATGTTTCGAATTTATTTACTTACTTTTGAAGGACATTTAAACGTTCATTTTCAAAATTATAGTGGCAAAAAGAATACTCCCTTCTATTCAATATCTCTATGGGGTAAAGAAGATTCAAAAAGAATTAACAAAAATTTTCGTTTATTAACGTTATTAA